CTTTCGTGAGACACGCGAGAAACGATAATAAATCTCGTCGTTAGTCGTTCTACTAAGTATTCATATGAAAAGAAAAGCCTTATCTTAATAGTATTTAGACTTAAGAGTCTTTATCTTATAATAAGAGTATAGGTATATTTAGTAAGAGTATACTAATAAGACTTAGACTTTTCTTACTTATCTTATACTATACTTCACCTAGGCACTTATCATTCATTGGCGGGGGAACACTTTTATGATAAAGAACGAAAATAGAGAAGCAAAAGTTTTAGCTCAAAATATATGTATGTCTGTTTTCAAAGCACGAAGAGTAATTGATCAGATTCGTGGACGTTCTTATGAGGAAGCACTCATGATACTAGAACTAATGCCTTATAGGGCATCTTATCCAATCTTAAAATTAGTTTATTCTGCAGCAGCAAATGCTAGTCATAATATGGGTTTGAATGAAGTTGATTTATTTATTAGTAAAGCTGAAGTCAATAGAGGTACTATTGTAAAAAAGTTAAAACCCCGGGCTCGAGGACGTAGTTATCTGATAAAAAAAACCACTTGTCATATAAAGATTTTTTTAAAAGAAAAACAGAAGATTTAGATTCCTATTCAAAAAAAAATGGATGGAAAAATAATATAAAAATATGGGACAAAAAATAAATCCACTTGGTTTCAGACTTGGAACAACTCAAAGTCATCATTCTTTTTGGTTCGCGAAACCAAAAAATTTTTCCATGGGTCTACAAGAAGATGAAAGAATACGGAATTGTATTAAGGACTATGTAAAAAAAAATAAGAAAATATCCTCAGGTTTCGAAGGAATTGCTTATATAGGAATTCAAAAAAGAATAGATTTGATTCAGGTCATAATCTATATTGGATTTCCCAATTTATTAATAGAAGGACGAACACGGGGAGTCGAAGAATTACAGATTAATGTACAAAAAGAATTTCATTCTGTAAACCGGAGACTCAACATTGCTATCACAAGAATTGAAAAACCTTACGGACAACCTAATATTCTCGCAGAATATATAGCTTTACAATTAAAAAATAGAGTCTCATTTCGAAAGGCAATGAAAAAAGCTATTGAATTAACTGAACAAACCGGTACAAAAGGAATTCAAGTGCAAATTGCAGGACGTATCGACGGAAAAGAGATTGCACGTGTCGAATGGATTAGAGAAGGCAGGGTTCCCCTACAAACAATTCGCGCTAAAATTGATCACTGTTCCCATACAGTTAGAACTATCTATGGAATCTTAGGTATCAAAATTTGGATATTTGTAAACCAAGAATAAGAAAATAAGAATAATGGAACTTTCTTTATCTCGCCATTCTGCTCATCAATAGAAAAAATTTAGAAGATATTTTCTTATTTTTTTTTTCTTAATCAAAGAAAAACGAACAATTCTAATTCTATAAGGTTGAATAAAAATTTGATTTACCCTTTATTTAAATTAAATTTAAATTTTAGTATAATTGCTATGCTCAGTGTGTGACTCGTTAGTTTTTTCTTTAGAATTGAGAATTGAAACTGAAAAGAAAAATAGGCTGACCACACTATAAACTTAATAACTATCAAAACTAAAGAAACTCAAAACTCATAACCAACTTATTGCTTCGTATTGTCGAGATCCCAAGAAACAGTCACTATATGACTGAATCAATCATATAGTTGTAGCAACTGAAATCCTTTTCATAAAAAAGAAATCTGATTATGAATTGTGAAAAAAAAAAGGGATGTGGAAAAAGGAAGGGTGATAGAAAGAGAGAATAAAGATCTAAATGATATTAAATGATATATGATTCCCATATGTATGGTTTATGAAGAATTACCCCATAAAAAAGGCAGTGTTATAAAGCATCAACATTAATATACAATAAAAATATAATAAAATAATAATATAAAGAAATAAAGAATCTAATCAATATGGATAATAGAGTCTATTATATATGTAAGTATGTAATTAAGATAGAAAAATAAAGAATATAAAGAATAGAAAATAGAGAAAAATTTAATTGAGCTTCGGGTTAAGAAAAACTGAGGAGATTGACTCGGAAACAAATAACAGATTCTGTTGAGAGCTCCATTGCAGAGTTAAGGCCTAAGTATTAATAGAGAAGTTATGGGAACGATGGAACCTGTGATTACATAGGATTTTCTTGAAAACGAATCAATCCTAAGGATTCATTGGGTAGGATGGCGAAATGAACCAATAAAAAATGGATTTCTTCTGAATGGTCATGAATTGACCCTACAAATGAAGGAGGAAAGAATTAATATTCGCCCGCGAAACCTTTCTTTATTTTTATTTCATTTAAGAATTTCATTTATTGGATGACTATTGGCGTGATTCAATAGATTCAATAGAGGTAAAGAAAAAGACTTTAGAAATTTTGATAAAAGAAAGAAACATTCTTTTGTCTTTTGATAGAATAAAATACATATTTCTATGTAATATGTATTTTTATTGAATCATTTCATTTGCGAGGAGCTGGATGAGAAGAAATTCTCATGTCCGGCTCTGCAGTAGAGATGGAATTCAGAAACAACCATCAACTATAACCCTAAAAGAACCAGATTTCGTAAACAACATAGAGGTAGAATGAAGGGAATATCTTGCCGAGGCAATCATATTTGTTTTGGCAGATACGCTCTTCAGGCACTTGAACCTGCTTGGATCACAGCTAGACAAATAGAAGCAGGGCGAAGAGCAATGACACGATATGCGCGTCGTGGTGGAAAGATATGGGTACGTATCTTTCCCGACAAACCTGTTACTGTAAGACCTACAGAAACACGTATGGGTTCGGGCAAAGGATCCCCCGAATATTGGGTATCCGTTGTTAAACCGGGCCGAATAATTTATGAAATGAGTGGAGTATCTGAAGCTGTAGCCAAAGCTGCTATGGAAATAGCTGCATGCAAAATGCCTATACGAACTCAATTTGTTATTTCAGGATAGGTAAACAAAAGTAAAAGAAGAAGGAGTATTAAGAATAAAAAAAACCACGGATTTCTTTATCTCTGGACAGACAATATTTCTTTTTTCCATTATCTTGAAATAAGAGATTAAAATAAAAATGATATGATTCAACCTCAGACCCTTTTGAATGTAGCGGATAACAGTGGAGCTCAAAAATTAATGTGTATTCGAATCATAGGAACTGGTAATCACCGATATGCTCATCTTGGCGATGTTATTGTTGCTGTAATCAAAGAAGCAGTGCCCAACATGCCTCTAGAAAGATCAGAAATAATTAGAGCTGTGATTGTACGCACATGTAAAGAACTCAAACGTGACAACGGCATGATAATACGATATGATGACAATGCAGCGGTTATCATTGATCAAGAAGGAAATCCAAAAGGAACTCGAATTTTTGGTGCAATTGCTCGAGAATTGCGACAGTTGAATTTTACTAAAATCGTTTCATTAGCACCCGAAGTCTTATAGATGAAAATAGGATATATCCTATCTTTATATCTATATATAGAATAGAATATTAGAATATCTGAAATAGATCCGATTAATAGATTGTGTGTGTCTCATGTATATATTTGAAATTTCTAAGAATTTTTGAGAATCTATAAATCTATAATAATTAAAAAAAAAAGAATTCAATAAAAAATAAGAAAAAAAAGAAGCATGTTAACTATATCAAAATTAGGGGGCACCAATAACTATAGTTCATCATGGGTAGGGACATTATTGCCGATATAATAACTTCTATAAGAAATGCTGACATAGATCAAAAGGGAAGAGTTAAAATAGTATCTACTAATATCACTAAAAACATTGTGAAAATACTTTTACGAGAAGGTTTTATTGAAAACGTTCGAAAACATCAAGAAAGTCAAAAAAATTTCTTGGTTTCAACCTTACGACATAGAAAGACTAGGAAAGGTAAGAAAATCAATTTAAAGCGTATCAGCCGACCTGGTCTACGAATATATTCCAACTATCAACAAATTCCTAAGATTTTAGGTGGAATGGGAATTGTAATCCTTTCTACTTCTCGAGGTATAATAACAGATCGAGAAGCTCGATTAGAAAAAATTGGAGGAGAAATTTTGTGTTATATATGGTAATTCTCCTAGGATACCCTAAATTTCTCTCGAACTTACTATTTGTAAAATAGAGAGGAAAAGTGAATTATAGAACTCTTCCTCTATTAGTTAATACTTAAAGGGGGTTCCCTGGAATGAAAGAACAGAAATTGATTCATGAGGGTTTAATTACTGAATCACTACCCAACGGTATGTTCCGAGTTCGATTAGATAATGACGATCTAATTCTAGGTTATATTTCAGGGAGAATCCGGCGCAGTTTTATACGTATACTACCCGGAGATAGAGTCAAAATCGAAATGAGTCGTTATGATTCAACCAGGGGACGTATAATTTATAGACTTCGCAAAAAAGATTCGAACGATTAGATCATTCTTTTAAACATCCTTTTCGTAGAGATATAATTCAAAGTTCAAAAATGCAATAAACTAATTTTTGTTTTCAAAAAAAAAATAGATTTAGAATGAAAGTAAGGAATGATAAATATGAAGATAAGGGCTTCTGTTCGTAAAATTTGTGAAAAATGTCGCTTGATTCGTAGGCGGGGGCGAATTATAGTGATTTGTTCCAATCCGAGACATAAACAGAGACAGGGGTAAAGAACTTTTTCATTTTTATTTTGAAAAGAAAATCCATGTACATGTAAAAAGAAATAAGAAAGGATTTGTTTTCATATGAAATGGATATCCCCGTCTCTTTCTGTAGATTTCTGATTCTTTTTTCTTTTTATTTTATTCTTATAAATATAATCTAATAAAATATGACAAAACCTATAGCAAAAATTAGTTTACGTAAGAATGCACGTATTGGTTCAAATAAGAATGAACGTAGAATACCAAAAGGAGTTATTCATGTTCAAGCGAGTTTCAATAATACTATTGTAACTGTTACAGACGTACGAGGTCGGGTGGTTTCTTGGGCTTCCGCAGGTACTTCTGGATTCAGAGGCACAAGAAAAGGAACACCCTATGCTGCTCAAGCTGCAGCATTTAATGCTATTCGTACATTAGTTGATCAGGGTATGCAACGAGCAGAAGTTATGATAAAAGGTCCAGGTCTCGGAAGAGATGCGGCATTACGAGCCATTCGTAGAAATGGGATACTATTAAGTTTCGTACGTGATGTAACACCCATGCCACATAATGGATGTCGCCCTCCTAAAAAAAGACGTGTGTAGAAATAAGAATTCAAGAGATTCCAAGAGAAATAAATGATTCAATGATTCTAATCCAAGAATTATAAATAAAAGAAAAATAATAGTATGGTTCGAGAAGACGTAGTAGGATCCACTCGAACACTACAGTGGAAATGTGTTGAATCAAGAGTAGACAGCAAGCGTCTTTATTATGGTCGTTTCGTTCTGTCCCCGCTTATGAAAGGTCAAGCCGATACCATAGGTATTGCCATAAGAAGGGCTTTACTTGGAGAAATAGAAGGAACATGTATCACACGTGCAACATCTGAAAATGTGCTGCATGAATATTCTACGATAGCAGGTATTGAAGAATCAGTACATGAGATTTTACTCAATTTGAAAGAGATTGTATTGAGAAGTAATCTTTATGGAGTTAGGAACGCATCCATTTGCGTCAGGGGTCCCAAATACATAACAGCTCAAGATATCATCTCACCACCTTCTGTAGAAATAGTTGACACGACACAGCATATAGCTAACCTGACGGAACCAATTGATTTGTGTATTGAATTACAAATCAAGAGAGATCGCGGATATCGTATGAAATCCACAAATGACTCTCACGATGGAAGTTATCCTATAGATATTGTATCTATGCCTGTTCGAAATGCGAATCATAGTATTCATTCTTATGGGAATGGTAATGAAAAACAAGAGATACTCTTTATAGAAATATGGACAAATGGAAGTTTAACTCCTAAAGAAGCACTTTATGAAGCTTCTCGTAATTTGATTGATTTATTGATTCCTTTTCTACATGCAGAGGAAGAGGACATGAATTTCAAGGAAAATGAAAACAGATGGAATCTACCCCTTTTTTCCTTTCAAGACAAATTCACTAATCTCAATAAAAACAAAAAAGGAATTCCAGTGACATGTATTTTTATTGACCAATCAGAATTGTCTTCCAGGACCTATAATTGTCTCAAAAGATCCAATATACATACATTATTGGACCTTTTGAGTCACAGTCAAGAAGATCTTATGAAAATGGAATATTTTTGCACAGAAGATGTAAAACAGATATTGAGCACTGTACAGAAGCATTTTGCAATAAATTTACTTAAGAAAAAGTTATAATTTTAAATCCATTGGATTCTTTTAATTTTCTCTTTTTTATAAATAAAAAAGAATAGAATAAGTTTTGAATCTCCGACACAGTCCATATATTTGCAGAAGAGATCATAAAAAGATTGATGTATCTAAGGAAGATCCAGAAGGGGATCTTCCTTAGATATCTATGTTGTGGTATTTAACGGTTTAATCAATTTGAAAAAGACCTAAAGTTAAGGATTTCTCAATAGGTAAAGTTGCTCCAATCCCTAACCAAAGAGCTACTGCGGTACCGATCAAAAAGACTGTTGTGGCTACTGGACGACGAAATGGATTTTGGAATTTATTGACATTCTCCAAAAAAGGTACTGTCAATAATCCTATTGGTACTGAAACCATTAAAAGAACACCCAATAACTTATTGGGTACTGTGCGAAGTATTTGAAATACGGGAAAGAAGTACCATTCGGGTAATATTTCCAACGGAGTTGCAAACGGATCCGCCGGTTCACCGATCATTGACGGCTCTAGAACTGCTAAGCCCACATTACATGCAATAGTGCCTAGAATTACTACCGGAAAAATATATAAAAGATCATTGGGCCATGCAGGTTCTCCATAATAATTATGTCCCATCCCTTTAGCCAATTTAGCTCTTAATACAGGATCATTCAAATCAGGTTTCTTTGTTATTTGGATAGGTGAATTCTTGTGGATCCATCCCCCAAAGGAACCGGACATGATAATTTTTTATCATCCGGCTCGAGCAAGAATCAAAAGAATCACAGAAAGAGATTCATAGAACATAAATAGGTCCATAGAAGATCTATATTTCATACATATCTACATAGATAATGTAGAATGATTCTATGTAAGAAAAGATTTATAAAATGACATTTCCCCAAGTTTCAACGATTAATTATTCATTGCAAAGAATTCAGTTCTGGCAACAAGGAAATGCTCAATATCCAAGTCGGCTTACAAATTAGATCATGATCAAGTGCTTTTTGGATTGTCTCATGTCTTTTGGTTAGTATTTATCCCCACAATATCTTGATTGTATTCCATACAAAAATACAAAATTTTTACTTGTTACTAATAAAATCTTAGCCCCTGTTCTTCCTTAGATCCCTTATTTAACTCCGATAGTATCATAGATCAGGGTTGATGCAGAGGAAATGAATGCATCTACATACTATAAAAACTTACTAAGATTACTATCCAATTATACTATCAAATTAATTCTAAGAAAAATTACTAAAAAAAAAAAATAAAAATCAAACAAAGTGAATAAATAGAACATTGGATCATTCCACATCACTTATTATAGGGATCTTACGGAGCCTTTTCATGCATGACAAGATTCGGGTATGATCATAGAAAATATTCTCCTCAAGCGAACCGGCCTATCCTATTATCCTATGCTATATAAAGGGATTGACGTGATGTGATGGTTGGATGCGGAGACACATTGGGTTGTGAATTCCAACGTGGCGGATAAAATCATATATCTGCACGGGCCAATCAATAGTTCAAGTCACACACTCCCATAATCCATCCTCTGTTTAGGAAAATATACTTCAACTATTCTATTCATATCAAAGAAAAAATACTTCAGAGTTGAATAGAAATATCCAAATAACATGCCTTATTTTTAAACAATCCATATTTGTAGCAATGAAAGACTCTTGTCCCTCCCCGATATGATAAATTACAAATATCTATGATCTGCCTTTTCTATAAAGGACCCGAAATACCTTGCTTACGTATCATTGGAAAGTGCATTAACATAAATACGGCAGTAAGAAGAGGTAATACAAAAGTATGTAAACTATAAAAACGAGTCAAAGTGGACTGGCCCACACTAGCACTTCCACGTAATAATTCTACCAAAGGTGATCCTATTATAGGAATAGCTTCAGGCACACCTGTTACAATTTTTACTGCCCAATAGCCAATTTGGTCCCAAGGCAAGGAATAACCAGTTACACCAAAAGATGCGGTCAATACAGCCAGAACCACCCCGGTAACCCAAGTTAATTCGCGGGGTTTTTTAAAACCACCCGTAAGATACACACGAAATACGTGCAAGATCATCATTAAAACCATCATACTTGCTGACCATCGATGAACTGATCGAATTAACCAACCAAAGTTGGCCTCAGTCATTATGTATTGAACAGAAGAAAAAGCCTCTGTAACAGTTGGACGATAGTAAAAGGTCATAGCAAAACCCGTAGCTACTTGTACTAAAAAACAGGTAAGCGTAATCCCCCCTAGACAATAAAATATGTTGACATGAGGAGGAACATATTTACTAGTTATATCATCTGCAATCGCTTGAATCTCGAGACGTTCCTCGAACCAATCATATACTTTATTGAGATAGGTAACCCAAGAAAGACTCCCCCTCTGAGAGCCGTATATGAGAATTTCATCTCGTACGGCTCAAGCCAAAACCCACAAATACTAGTTTCAACGGATATGGAATATTTTATATAGAGTTTCAAACTTCTTGTGGCTTAGCCGCTTGACTCGATTTGACCCAAAGATACGAAGTAAGAAAAATCCGGAATCTCTTCTTTGTGATGATAATGCCAAGAAATAAAATCTCAAGTTGACTCATCCATCTTTTTTTATGTTAATCGTGACAGGCCTCTTGAATCTTCTCTTCCCTATCTTTTTTTTTTTATAGGAATTCTCTTGTTGAGACCCTATTAATCAATTGAAACCTCAGATTCATACTAGAACCACGATGATTTAATAAAACCAAAGCTAAAATCAAAGGGTTTCTGAGTAAAAACCATTTGATCATCACTTCTTCAATGAATGTAATAACTTAACAAAATCTATAGAAAGAGGTTTCTTTCGGAGAAAAAATTGTTTGATTTATAAAAATAAAAGACCTTTTTTCCATTTTTTTTTGAATCCGTTTGCGAGGTCTGAATAATAGGTATGAATCATAGTTCAAATATTTCTTTTCTTGATCTATTCTATATAGTCCGTGCTCCAGAGACTACAATAAATATCTGACGGTAGAATCATCTTGATAGAGATGACAAATCCATTCTTTGTATTATCAATAGGATCAATTATAACAAGTCACACGCTCATATTCCGGAAATGAAATATCGAAACAAATAAATTTCACGATCGAACTACCAGAATGGCCTATAAATCCAAGTCTTAAGTAATCTTAAGTTAAATTATTAAGTAAGTATAAGTAAAATAATCTTTTTTGATTGAAAAACTAGGACTTCCTAATTTTTATGAACTAATTAATTGAAATTCCATCCAGTAAAACAGATGAATTATAAATTTCTAAAATAATAGATAGAAATATTGCAAATAGAGCCATTGCAACTCCCATAAGTGGTGTAGTCCCCCACCCTGGAGCTACTTTTCCATATTCCGAATTCAATGGTTTCAATAAACTCCCTACGCCAGTTCGTCTTGGCCCAGATCTAGAACTACTCTCAATGGTTTTTGTAGCCATAAATCCTCTTTCATCATGGGTTGAAATCTGTTGACTTTGTATACTATTCCGTTGTAGTTGTAAATAAACGACATTATCGTGATCCTTTGTGATCTTGAAATTATCGAAAAAATGGAAACAGCAACCCTAGTCGCCATCTCCATATCCGGTTTACTTGTAAGCTTTACTGGGTATGCCTTATATACCG